AAGTAAATAAACATTGAAATTTTTAGTGCCTAAATTTTTTAGTAATTTTTTCTTAAGAAAAATGGGTTATTAAAATTTTATTAAAATTAAAAAATTTTTAATGTGTATATATATATATGCGATTGTTAACTCATATCACAACTTGTTAACTGGCACGCTCTCGAACCTGTCTTGAGTTTTGGGGTTTGACAAGAATAACAGGATTTGTGGGGCGTAGGGGGTAAGGGGGTTTGTCGCGCAAAAACCAAAGGGGTCACTATCATAATATGTTGAAGAAGGGATAACATGTTATGCACCTGAATTAAAAGTTAGTGCGTCTTAACTTATGTCTTCCGAGAATGGATTTATAACATGACATACAGGGAAAATGTACAACCTTATCTACCATTTGAGTTTACACATGGGATGCAAGTTGAAAGGAAACCAAATAGAGAAACCCCATGTATATAAAAGAATGCTAGGCATGGGGGGTAATGAAATGTATGTTTAACACTACTGGCTAATCAGATGCCGTTTACCACTCACTAGGAGGGTTCTTAAAGCGATGTTCGTGAGATAGGAATCAGATGCAAGTAATAATTAATATATAACGACCCTTATCTATAAATGTCCCTGACCTTATCATGAATAGTTATTATCTTATAAATTGTTGTGAGTCTTATCCATAAATGATCTTCTTGAATATTAGTACATGCTTTATGGTTAAAATAGTGAAATGGGGATAATACATAGTATGTATTTAACACATGCATTATATGTACTAATACATGCATGTATATGCATATAATGTTTAAAAACATTTACGTGTGTCAGAGCATGGTTATGTATAAACATATAAATATGGGCCACATCTAATGTGTCCGTACATTATATGCTGCAGAAGATAGTTTAGTTTAGAATCTTGGCTTTGGGAGTCAGGGGTGTGAGTTGAAATCTCTCTTTTCTGGTTGCGGCGTGGCCTTAGGGGGGAGTTTAACCTCCGATCTTCGGATTACAAGACCGATGCTTTAGACTAAGCTACTAGGGCGGTCTTAGTTTAGTGTTTTATTTTCTAGTCACCCTGCTAGGGGAAATAGAATTAAAAAGAGTGAGAAGTATAATACTGATGCAATTTGTCCAATAATGATGTATGGGTGTTCTACTGGTATACCCCCAATTCATGTGAGGATGATTATGTCTGCTACAAGGGTTCAGAAAAGGAATTGGGTGAGGGGGCGGAACGCTATTCCTCGTTGTTTTGATGTGTGGAGGAGTGGTACTACCAGTAAGACTAAAATTGAGAATAGTAATGCGAGGACTCCTCCTAGTTTGTTTGGAATTGAGCGTAGAATGGCGTAGGCAAATAGGAAGTATCACTCTGGTTTAATGTGTGGTGGTGTTACTAGTGGGTTGGCTGGGGTGAAGTTTTCTGGGTCTCCTAGTAGATTTGGGGAGAATAGGGATAGGAGCGCTAGGGCTGCTAGTATAATTACGAATCCTAGAAGGTCTTTGTATGTAAAGTATGGGTGGAAAGAGATTTTATCTGCGTTTGGGTTGAGGCCGATTGGGTTGTTTGATCCTGTTTCATGTAGGAATAATAGGTGAAGTATTGTTATGGCTACAATGACGAATGGTAGTAGGAAGTGAAATGCGAAGAATCGTGTAAGTGTTGCGTTGTCTACTGAAAATCCTCCCCAGATTCATTGAACAAGTGTGTCGCCCACGTATGGTACTGCGGATAGTAGGTTTGTAATTACTGTGGCTCCTCAGAATGATATCTGTCCTCATGGGAGTACGTAGCCAACGAATGCTGTTATTATGACTAGCAGGAATAAGATTACCCCGATGTTTCAAGTTTCTTTGTAAAGGTATGAGCCGTAGTACAGGCCTCGGGCGATGTGGATGTAGAGGCAAATGAAAAAGAATGATGCTCCGTTGGCATGTATGTTTCGGATTAATCATCCGTAGTTTACGTCTCGGCAGATATGAACTACTGATGAAAAGGCAGTTGAGATGTCTGAGGTGTAATGTATGGCCAGAAATAATCCTGTTAGGATTTGGGTGATTAAGCATATTCCTAGTAAGGATCCAAAGTTTCATCATGATGAGATGCTAGATGGGGTTGGTAGGTCAATTAGTGCGTTGTTAGCAATTTTTATTAGTGCATGTGTTTTTCGTAAGCTTGCCATTAAGTGTGTTCTTGTAGTAAAATACTTACAGTGGTTCTTCAAGTCATTGATCTTGGTTTAAGTCCGAGCAGGAATTATGATGTATTCAATGTCTTTGTTATTGGTGGTTTTGGTTTCAGGTCTTGTTGCGGTTGCCTCAAATCCGACTCCTTATTTTGGGGCCATTGGTTTAGTGGTTACAGCTGGTGTGGGGTGTGGGATTTTGGTTTATTGTGGGGGTTCTTTTTTGTCTTTGATTCTTTTTTTAATTTATCTAGGGGGTATGCTTGTAGTGTTTGCTTACTCGGCGGCTTTAGCTGCTGAGCCTTTTCCTGAGGCTTGGGGTGGTCGTTCTGTTGTAGAGCATGTTTTATTGTATTTGTTTGGGGTAGGTTTGGCGGCTTGGTTTTTTTGGGGGGGGTGGTATGATGGTTATTGGGTGGTTGTTGATGGTTTAAAAGAGTTTTCTGTGTTGCGTAATGATATAAGTGGTGTGGCCGTTATTTACTCTTTTGGTGGTGGTATGTTAGTTATTTGTACTTGGGTGCTGCTTTTGACGTTGTTTGTTGTATTAGAGTTGACTCGTGGTTTAGATCGTGGCAGTTTACGGTCAGTTTAAAGGAGGGTAGGGTGTATTAGGATTAGTACGGCTAGAGAAATGGAGAAAATAGTTAAGTATATTTTAATTTTTGCTTTTTGGGCGTCGTTTAGGTATGTGATGGTTTCGGTAAGTGTTCATGTTATTTTTTCTACTCAAAGGGTTTGTCATGCTTTGTCTAGTGTGGTGCCGATAGTGTGGCCCAGGGTTAGTTTTAGTTTTGGGAATAGTCGATGAATTAGTGTTGGACAGTATCCTAGTATGCTGAATGAGTAGAATAGTGCGGTTATTGGTGTGTTTTTGATTTGCTCTTCTTGTAGTGTGGAGATTCATTTTGCTGTTAGAAAGCCAATAATGATTACTGCGATGGCTGTTAGTTTGAGGTATATGGGTATTGTTAGTGTTGGTGTTTTTTCAGGAAGTATGTTGTGTCAGATTATAAACCCTATGAGGATGCTTCCTCAGGCAAGTCGTTTAATGGGCTTGAGTACTGTTATTGCGTCTTCGGTTGGTGAGATTTTTGGGTTAATTAATCCTGGCCCAAGGGTTACGTGGTATATTAGTCGGTAGCTGTAGGCTGCGGTAAATGATGCGGCGATAAGCGTGAGGATTACGGTAAGGATGCTTAGTTTGGATGTGATTAGGGATTCAATGATGGCGTCTTTTGAATAGAAACCGGCTAGGAAGGGGACCCCTGATAATGCTATGTTACCAATTAGTAGGTATGTTGTGGTGGTTGGTATTAGTGTTATTAGATTTCCTATTTTTCGGATGTCTTGTTCGTCTTTTAATTTGTGAATAATAACACCTGAGCACAGAAATAGTATAGCTTTGAAGAAGGCGTGTGTGCAGATGTGAAAAAATGCTAATTGGGGTTGGTTTAGTCCGATGGCTATTATTATAAGTCCTAGTTGACTTGATGTTGAGAAGGCTACGATTTTTTTGATATCATTTTGAGTTAGGGCGCAGGCAGCGGAGAATAGTGTTGTTGCTAGACCAAGGTATAGGCAAGCCGTTAATGCTGTGTTATTATTTTGTATTATTGGGTGAAGGCGGATTAGTAGGAAGATTCCAGCAACTACTATGGTGCTGGAGTGAAGTAGGGCAGATACAGGTGTTGGGCCTTCTATGGCTGCCGGGAGTCACGGGTGAAGTGTAAATTGAGCTGATTTTCCTATGGCTGCTAGGATGATGCCTGCTAGTGGAACTATTGAGTTGTGTATTTCTGATTCTGTTAGGATTTCTTGAATATTTCATGTGTTTGTTTGTGTGGCAAATCATGCAATGGCTATGATGAATCCAATGTCTCCTACTCGGTTGTAAATGATGGCTTGGAGGGCTGATGTGTTAGCGTCTGCTCGTCCCGATCATCACCCAATTAGGAGGAATGATATGATTCCTACTCCTTCTCAGCCAATGAATAGTTGGAATATGTTGTTAGCTGTGACTAGGATGATTATGGCCACAAGGAATAGGAGAAGGTATTTAAAGAATCGGTCTTTGTTTGGGTCTGCGTCTATGTATCATAGTGCGAATTCTAGGATTGACCAGGCAACAAATAATGCAACTGGTGTAAAGATAAGGGAGTAGTGATCAAAGTTAAAGCCTATAAAAATATCAAGTGTATAAATGCTTGTTCAGTATCAGCTGGTAGAGACATTTTCTAGTCCTTGGTTAATAAAGACTATAAGTGCGGCGAGGCTGATGAAAAATGAGTGATTTACGGCAGTTTTGATATTTATGGCCAGTTGGTTAGGCTTTTTTGGTTGGGGTAGTGTTTTTAGTAGGGGGTAGATTAGGGTTGTGATTGATAAGAGTATGAGTGATGTTAATATGAATGTCATAACTTCTACTTGGACTTGCACCAAGAGTTTTTGGTTCCTAAGACCAATGGATGTACTGTTATCCTTTAGAAGTGGCGAGGAAGCCGTGGAGTTTAACCATGGTTTATAAGTATTAGCAGGACTTATTATTTTCCTTCTTTCTCGGTAAGATAGGGGGTTTTAACTCCTATTGTTAGAGTCACGATCTAAAGTTTTGGTTAAACTAATCTTACTAATAACATCACCCCAGTAGGAGTTCTGGTTTTGCTACTAGTAGAATAATGGGGATGAGGTGGAGGGTTATTAGTAGGTGTTCTCGGGTGTGGTATGGTGCTAGATTTGTGATGTGGTTTGGTATTTGACCTCGTTGTGTTATTAAAAATATGTATAGTGAGTAACTTGCTGTGATTAGTGTTCCTATTCCTGTAAGTGCGATGGTTCACGGGGATCAGTTAAATATTGTTGTAATAATTGTTAGTTCTCCTACTAGGTTTGGTAGGGGTGGTAGTGCTAGATTGGCTAGGTTAGCAATGAATCATCATGTTGTTGCAAGTGGGAAAATTATTTGTAACCCTCGGATTAGGATCATGGTTCGGCTGTGAATTCGTTCATATGTTGTGTTGGCCAGGCAGAATAATATTGAAGATGTTAATCCGTGGGCAATTATTAAGGCGATTGCCCCTGAGAATCCTCATGGGGTTTGGATTAGGATTCCTCCTGCTACTAGGCCTATGTGACTTACAGATGAGTAGGCGATTAAAGATTTGAGGTCTGTTTGTCGTAGGCAGATTGACCCTGTTATAATAATCCCCCATAGGGCTAGAATGATAAATGGGTATGCCAGTTCTTTATTGGATGCGTCTAGTACAGTCATTATTCGTATTATACCATAGCCTCCTAGCTTTAGTAGGACTGCTGCTAGGACTATTGATCCTGCTACTGGGGCTTCGACGTGTGCTTTTGGTAGTCACAGGTGTACGCCATAAAGTGGTATTTTTACTAGGAATGCGATTAAGCAGCCGGCTCATCAAATTTTGTGACCTCAGGAGTTGAGTGCGAGTGGTTGTGCATATTGGAGAATAAATATGGATAGTGTTCCGGTGGTTTGTTGGAGAAGTAGTAGTGCAACCAAGAGGGGTAAGGACCCTGCGAGTGTATAAAATAAGAAGTAGGTTCCTGCACTTAGGCGTTCCGTCTGATTACCCCATCGGGTGATGATGATTAGGGTTGGGATTAGTGTGGCTTCAAACATGATGTAAAATATAATGATTTCTGTGGCTCCAAATGCTATAATTAGAAAGGTTTGGAGGGATACAAGTAATGAGATGTATAGGCGTTGTCGGTTAATTGGTTCTGGGTTAATATGGTTTTGGCTGGCTAGAATTATTAGTGGGAGTAATCAGCATGTTAGTGTAAGGAAGGGGGTTGATAGAGGGTCTGTGGCTATGTATGTGTTGGAGGTGGTTCATCCTGTTTCTGATGCTCATTTTAGCCATATTAAGCTGATTAGAGCAATTAGGGAGCTGTGCGTTGTTGTGGTTGTTCATAGGAATTTTATAGGGGTGAGTCAGATTGTGGGGAATAATATAATTGTTGGGATTAGTACTTTTAGCATTGTAGGAGATTGAGGTTTTGTAAGTGATCTGTTCCATGGGTTCGGGCGGTGGCTACTAATAGTGCAAGTCCTGTGCTTGCTTCGCAGGCGGAGAAAGCTAGGAGTAGTATGGGGGTTGAGGAAAAGCCTGTTGATTCAAATTGGAGTGCCCATAGGGCTAGTGCAATAAATAAGGATAGTATCATTCCCTCTAGGCATAAAAGTGCTGAGAGCAGGTGTATGCGGTTGAATGTTAGTCCTATTAACCCTAAAGTAAATGCTGATGTGAAGCTAAAATGCACGGGTGTCATAAGGGAGCCGTGGAATTGAACCACGACTTTCTGAGCCGAAATCAGAGGTCTTGTTTTGGACTAGCTCCCTATTCTGCCCATTCTAGACCGCCTTGGGCTCACTCATAAATTAATCCTATGGTTAGGAGAGTTAGGACTGCTGTGGTTCAGAAAAGTGTTTCGGTTGGATTATAAAGTTGGTCCCCTCATGGGAGAGGAAGAAGTAAGGCGATTTCTAGGTCAAATAGGAGGAATAGAATTGCCACTAGAAAAAATTGTAGTGAAAATGGAAGTCGGGCGGATCCTAGTGGGTCAAATCCACATTCGTATGGTGATAGTTTCTCTGTGTCTGGGTCTATTTGGGGGATTCAGAATGAGATGAGTGCTAGAATTAATGGTACAGTTAGTGTAATTATAATAATGGTTATGATAAGGTTCATTATCTTTTCCTGGAGTTTAACCAGGGTTAAAAAATTGGAAGTTTCTTGTATTAAGTTTATACTAAAAAGACTATGAGCCCCATCAGTAGATGGATACGTAGAGGAACAGTCAAACAACGTCAACAAAGTGTCAGTACCATGCTGCAGCTTCAAAGCCGAAGTGGTGCTCTGATGTAAAGTGGTATCGGATTTGGCGTATTAGGCATACGGCTAAGAAGGTTGATCCAATAATGACATGGAGTCCGTGGAATCCTGTAGCCACAAAGAATGTTGACCCATACACTCCGTCTGCGATGGTGAAGGGCGCTTCGTAGTATTCTATTGCTTGAAGGGCCGTGAAGTATAGTCCTAAAATAATTGTTAGTGTGAGTGATTGGATGGCTTGTTTTCGTTCCCCCTCTATAATGCTGTGGTGAGATCATGTTACTGTCACTCCTGATGCTAGTAGAACAGCTGTGTTAAGTAAGGGGACTTCAAATGGGTCTAGGGTGATGACTCCTGTTGGTGGTCAACATCCTCCGAGTTCAGGTGTGGGGGCCAGGCTTGAGTGGTAGAAGGCCCAGAAAAATCCTAGAAAAAAGAATACTTCTGAGGTAATAAAAAGAATTATTCCGTATCGGAGGCCTTTTTGTACTGGTGGTGTGTGATGGCCTTGAAATGTTCCTTCTCGGATAATATCTCGTCATCATTGAATTATGGTAAGGATTAATAAAGTTAGTCCAAGGGTGATGAGTGTTATTGAGTTAAAGTGAAATCAGATTGCTAGGCCTGATGTTATTAGTAGGGCGCCGATAGCTCCTGTTAGTGGTCACGGGCTCGGGTCAACTATGTGGTATGCGTGTGCTTGGTGAGTCATTAGATGTTTTCTTGAAGGTATAGGCTTAGTAGTAGAATAAAGACGTAGGCTTGAATTATTGCTACTGCAATTTCTAGAAGTGTTAGCATGATGAGGACTGTGGCGGTTAGTAATGCTACTGTTGGTATTAGTGTTAGTAAGACAAATACGGCTATTGAGATAAGATGGATGAGTAGGTGACCTGCGGTTAGATTGGCTGTAAGTCGTACGCCTAGGGCTAGTGGCCGGATAAACAGGCTAATTGTTTCAATAATAACTAGGATGGGGATTAGGGGGGTTGGTGTTCCCTCTGGAAGAAGATGGCCTAAAGAAGATGTTGGTTGATTCAACATACCAATAATTACTGTGGCAAGTCATAGTGGTATTGCGAATCCTATGTTTGCTGATAGTTGTGTTGTAGGTGTGAAAGTGTATGGAAGAAGTCCAAGTAGGTTTATTGAGATAAGGTAAAGTGCTAGTGAGGTAAGTAAAAGGGCTCATTTATGTCCGTTAATATTTAGTGGTATTAATTGATAATTGATAAATTGGTTAGTTATTCATGTTTGAGCCGTGGTGAGTCGATTATTGGTTCATCGTGGGAGTGAGTTTGGGAAAAGTAGTGGTACTATAAGTGCGATAAAGATTAGTGAAACTCCAATGAGTTTTGGGCTTGCAAATTGATCAAAAAGGCTAGTTATCATTGTCAGATTAGGCCGGGGTATTGGTTTGTATTAATGTCTAGTAAAATAAGCCCATTCGGTTTAGTGTGGGTAAAAACTTTGGCTGGGGTGAGGACAAGGAGAATGGCCCATGAAAAGGCTAAAATTGTGAATCAGGGAAGTGGATTTAATTGTGGCATATTCACTAAAGGTGGTCGTTAATCACCAAGGTTTGGCTTAAAAGGCCAATGCTTGTCCGGTTTTAGCTTTTTAGTGAGGCGTCCTTTAGTATCAGTGAAGATCACTTTTCAAAATTTTCTAGCGGCACTGCTTCAACTACAATTGGTATAAAGCTATGGTTGGCTCCGCAGATCTCGGAGCATTGTCCGTAGAATAGGCCAGACCGTGAGACAATAAAGGCAGTCTGGTTGAGTCGTCCTGGCACTGCGTCTATTTTTATGCCTAGTGATGGGACAGCTCAAGAGTGAAGAACGTCTTCGGCAGATACTAGAACACGGATTGGGGATTCTTTGGGGACTACTATTCGGTGATCAGTTTCTAACAGTCGGAACTCTCCTGGGGTTAAGTCTTGAATTGGTATCATATATGAGTCAAACCCTAAATTTTCATAATCTGAGTATTCATAACTTCAGTATCATTGATGTCCTATGGCTTTTACTGTTACATGGGGGTCGTTAATTTCGTCTATAAGGTATAGGATTCGGAGAGATGGAAGGGCAATTAAAATTAGGATGATAGCTGGTAATACAGTTCATACAATTTCGATTTCTTGGGAGTCTAAAATAAACTTGTTAGTTAGTTTGGTTGATACTATTGCAATAATAATGTAAAGTACTAGGGTGCTGATTAAAAATACAATTATTAGGGCGTGGTCATGAAAGCCGAGAAGCTCTTCTATGAGAGGTGATGCTGCGTCTTGAAATCCTAGTTGGGTAGGGTGTGCCATGATTTAGAGGTATATGGGGGTTTAACCCATAACTCTACCTTGACAAGGTGGTGTAATTTGTTTTACTAATACCTCTAAGAAGGTGGCAGAGCGGTTATGTAACTGGCTTGAAACCAGTATATGGGGGTTCAATTCCCTCCTTTCTCGTTAGTTTGGTTGGGTTATGACAAATGCTGGTTCTTCAAATGTGTGGTAGGGCGGAGGACATCCATGGAGCCATTCTACGTTTGTTGAGGTTAGTTCGACAGATAAGACTTCTCGTTTAGCGGCAAAGGCTTCTCAAATAATAAATAGGAACATAATTACAGCCACTAGAGAAATTAATGATCCGATTGATGACACAGTATTTCATAGGGCATAGGCATCTGGGTAGTCAGAGTATCGTCGTGGCATGCCTGCTAGCCCGAGGAAGTGTTGGGGAAAAAATGTGAGATTTACGCCGATAAATATTACTCCGAAGTGGATTTTTGTTCAAGCGCTGCTTAGGGTGTAGCCAGTAAATAGTGGGAATCAGTGTACAAAGCCTGCTATGATAGCGAATACGGCACCTATTGATAATACGTAGTGGAAGTGTGCAACGACGTAGTAGGTGTCATGAAGTACAATGTCTAGTGATGAGTTAGCTAAAATAATTCCTGTTAGTCCGCCTACTGTAAATAGGAAAATAAACCCTAGCGCTCATAGTATTGGTGTCTCTCATTTAATGGAACCACCGTGGAGTGTGGCTAATCAGCTAAATACTTTTACACCTGTTGGGATGGCGATGATTATTGTTGCGGATGTAAAATACGCGCGGGTATCCACATCTATTCCAACAGTGAACATGTGGTGAGCTCATACAATGAATCCTAGAAGGCCAATAGCCATTATAGCTCAGGCCATGCCCATATACCCGAACGGTTCTTTTTTTCCTGCGTAGTAAGCTACAACGTGGGAGATAATTCCGAATCCTGGAAGAATAAGAATATAAACTTCTGGGTGGCCAAAGAATCAGAATAGATGTTGGTATAGAATTGGGTCTCCTCCACCGGCTGGGTCGAAGAATGTGGTATTAAGGTTTCGATCTGTAAGGAGTATTGTAATCCCAGCAGCTAGCACTGGTAGTGATAAAAGTAGTAAGACAGCTGTAACTAATACTGCTCATACGAATAGTGGGGTTTGGTATTGGGTAATAGCTGGGGGTTTCATATTAATAATTGTTGTAATAAAATTAATGGCCCCTAAAATTGATGACACACCTGCTAAGTGTAGTGAAAAAATTGTTAGGTCTACTGATGCTCCTGCGTGGGCAAGATTGCCTGCGAGTGGCGGGTAGACTGTTCATCCTGTTCCAGCTCCGGCTTCCACACCAGAAGAGGCTAACAATAGAAGAAATGATGGGGGAAGAAGTCAGAAGCTTATGTTGTTCATTCGTGGGAATGCCATGTCTGGTGCCCCAATTATTAGTGGGACTAACCAGTTTCCAAAGCCTCCAATCAGTATTGGTATAACTATAAAGAAGATTATTACGAAGGCATGGGCAGTTACAATTACATTATAAATTTGGTCATCCCCTAAAAGTGATCCCGGTTGGCTGAGTTCAGCACGGATGAGAAGACTAAGGGCGGTTCCAACTATTCCAGCTCAGGCACCGAATACGAGATAAAGGGTACCAATGTCTTTGTGATTAGTAGAGAAGAATCAACGCGTGATTGTCACAGGTAGGGTGGCCGAGTGTGAGGCGGCGGTTTGTAGCACCGTATACAAAGGTTTAATTCCTTTTTCTATCAGGCCTTGTGGTGTATTACATATTAGATTGCAAACCTAAGGTTGCAGATTAAAGGTCTGCCGGGGCTTTTCCCGCCTTCCGGTTCTAGGCAGGCGGGAAAAGTAGATGGATGCTCGCTGGCTTGGGCGCTTAGCTGTTAACTAAGAGTTTGTAGGATCGAGGCCTTCCCATCTAGAGGGGCCTTAGTTTAATTAAAATGTTTGATTTGCAATTAAAAGATGCGGAGTGATATCTGTAGGTCTTACTTCAAGGGCTAGAAGGTTTTCACTTCTGCTTAGGGCTTTGAAGGTCCTTGGTCTTTTGTATCCTAAGCCCTTAAGTGGTGAGTGTTAAGATGGTTGGGGTTATTGGTAGTAGTCCTAAGGTGATAATAATTGTTAGTGTCAGGGGTAGGAAGTTTTGGGTTGTTTTGGTTCGTCATGGGGTTGTTGCATTGGTTGTGTTGGGATTAATGGTTAGTGTTGCTGTGTAACATAGTCGTAGGTAGAAGTATAGGCTTAGAAGGGCGGTTAGAGCTATGATTGTGGTTGTGAGGGGGAGGTCTTGTTTTGCTAGTTCTTGAATAATTAATCATTTTGGTGTGAATCCAGTTATTGGTGGTAGTCCCCCTAGTGATAGTATGATGAGGGGTGTTATTGTTGTTAGGGCTGGGTTTTTTGATCAGGCTATTGATAGTGTGTTAATTTTTGTTGTATTTAGTGTTTTTAGGGTGAGGAATGCTGCTGATGTTATAAAGATATAGGCGGTTAGGGCGATTAGAGTAAGTTGTGGGGTGTAGTGAATGATGATTATTATTCATCCTATGTGGGCGATTGATGAGTAGGCTATGACTTTTCGTAGTTGGGTTTGATTTAATCCCCCTCATCCTCCTACTAGTGCTGATGAGATTCCTAGAAATGTTAGGAGGGCTGGGCTGGTGTTTTGGGCTACTTGAATGATTAGGGTGAAGGGGGCTAGTTTTTGTCAGGTAGATAAGATTAGTCCTGTTAGTAGGTTTAGTCCTTGTAGGGTTTCTGGTAGTCAAAAGTGTGCTGGTGCTAATCCAATTTTTAGTGCTAGTGCGGAGATGATAATTATGTTGGTGGTTGGGTTAGATATGTTATTAATGTTTCATTCTCCTGTGAGTCAGGCATTTGTAGTACTTGCAAATAGAATTATTGCTGCTGCTGTGGCCTGGATGAGGAAGTATTTTGTGGTTGCTTCTACTGCGCGTGGGTGGTGTTGTTGGGTTATTAGTGGGGTGATTGCTAGGGTGTTGATTTCTAGTCCTATTCAGGCAAGTAGTCAGTGTGAGCTGGCAAATGTTATGGTGGTGCCTAGTCCTAGGCTATATAGTAGGATTGCTAGCACGTGTGGATTCATTGACATGGGAGGGGGTTTAACCGTCATGTTCGGGGTATGGGCCCGAAAGCTTGTTTAGCTGACTATGTCTTAGAAGGTGGTGTAGGGGGAGCACTAAGAGTTTTGATCTCTTTGGCATAGGTTCGATTCCTTTCTTTCTAAGAACTGAGGGGAATTTAACCCCTGTTGGTCACTCTATCAAAGTGGTCCTTGGGCATTCGGGCACAGTTCTTTGGCTATAGTTGTGGTGGTAGGCTTGCTAGTGCGATTGGCAGGGATGTGTGTCATAGGACAAAGGCTAGTGTGATTGGAAGGAAGTTTTTTCAGATCAGGTGTATAAGTCGGTCATATCGGAATCGTGGGTAGGATGCTCGTACTCATAGGAATATTGCACTTAGTAGTGCAGTTTTGGTCATGATGAGGATTGTTGATAATTCAGGGGTGTTTGGTAGATAGGATGTTCCTAGGAACAAGATTGTTGATAGGGTATTTATTAGTAGGATGTTGGCGTATTCAGCTAGGAAGAATAGTGCAAATGGTCCTCCTGCATATTCTACATTAAATCCCGACACCAGCTCCGATTCTCCTTCTGTTAGATCAAAGGGTGCTCGGTTGGTTTCTGCTAGGGTTGAGATATACCATATTGTGGCTAGTGGCCAGGCTGGAATTAATAATCAAGTTTTTTCTTGTGCGGTGCTTAGGGTTTGTAGGGAATAGCCTCCTGAGAAGACTATGATAGATAGTACGATTAGTCCGAGGCTTACTTCATATGAGATTGTTTGGGCCACAGCCCGTAGGGCTCCAACTAGTGCGTATTTTGAATTGGATGCCCATCCTGATCCTAGGATTGAGTAGACTGCTAGGCTTGATATGGCTAAGATGAATAGTATGCCTAAGTTTAGGTTTGTTATTGCGTGTGGTAGTGGTATTGGGGCTCATAGTATTATGGCTAGGGTTAGTGCGAGAATTGGTGTAATTAAGAATAAAAGGGGAGATGATGATGATGGGCGGATTGGTTCTTTAATAAATAGTTTGACCCCATCGGCGATTGGTTGAATTGTGCCGTATGGTCCTACTATGTTGGGGCCTTTTCGGAGTTGTATATATCCTAGTACTTTTCGTTCGACCAGGGTTAAGAAGGCTACTGCTAGTAGTACGAATACGATGTAGATTAGGGGGTTGATTAGGTGGTTAATTAGAGTATTAAGCATTAGTTAGGGAGAGGACTTGAACCTCTGTTGAAAGGGCTTAGGCCTTTTGCAATTACCAGACTCTGCCACCCTAACAATTCCTTATTTTGGTGATTGGTTTATGCCTTCCCATCGTCTGATTTATTTTGGTTCATAAGATTGGGGTGGGGCGCGCTTGTAGGGTGAGCCCCTTTTTTCCGGTCCTTTCGTACTGGGAAAAGTAGCATTACAGATAGAAACTGACCTGGATTGCTCCGGTCTGAACTCAGATCACGTAGGACTTTAATCGTTGAACAAACGAACCCTTAATAGCGGCTGCACCATTAGGATGTCCTGATCCAACATCGAGGTCGTAAACCCTCTTGTCGATATGGACTCTGGAAGAGGATTGCGCTGTTATCCCTTGGGTAACTTGGTTCGTTGGTCGGCTTGTGGCCGGATCATTTTTGGTCAAATATTCTGTTACTTAGATATGTTTGTCTTGGTTTTGGATATTATCCATTCCACTTGGAGGTTGTTTTTTGATCCGTGGTCGCCCCAACCGAAGGTAAAGTTTCATTTTTCTTAAGTTTGAGAACTTTATAAGTTTGTTTAACGTGATTAATTTCTGTACCTTAAGCTCCAAAGGGTCTTCTCGTCTTGTATAGTTATACCCGCTTCTGCACGGATAGATCAATTTCACTGACCGGAAAGGGGAGACAGTTAAGCCCTCGTCTAACCATTCATACAGGTCCCTAATTAGAGGACGAGTGATTGCGCTACCTTTGCACGGTTAAAATACCGCGGCCGTTGAACTTGTAGTCACTGGGCAGGTTGGACCTCCTATACTAAATATTGCAGGAGGCGATGTTTTTGGTAAACAGGCGAGGCTTGGGTTTGCCGAGTTCCTTCCTTTTCTTTTGGTCTTTCCTTGTTGCATTCCAGTGTGGGGATAACGATTAGGGGTTATGTGATTTTCTTGATTATTATGTTATTCATAATGCCCTCTTTGTTTGGGTTCGTTAATTGTCAGTGGTTGGTCCGATCTGACTTACACTTGTGCTCGGAGAAGGTTGTGTTCTTCTTGTTACTCATTTTAGCATAATCTCTTCCATGGTTGCATGGAGTGGCCTAGTATTGTTGGGGAAGTGAGATTGTTTATTGGTATAATTAACTTTTGTTTGTTTGAGCTTTGACGCTTTCTGTTTAGGTGGCTGCTCTTAGGCCCACTGGGATGATGTGTTTTTAATATTATAATCTTTATTCTCCTGTTAAGGTTGTGTCCTTTGTTTTAGGGGCTGTACCTCCTTAAACTAACTCTCGCACTTTTCTCGTGGGTCTTGTTGGTGTGGTTAATTGATTTGGGGTGTGCGAGGCTGAACTCATATTCATTTTCTGGGCAACCAGCTATCACCAAGTTCGATAGGTCTGTCACCTCTACCCAGAGCTCTTTCCACTCTTTTGCCACAGAGATGGGTTGGCCCTAATTCTATGTAGGCTGTCTCGGGGTAGCTCACTTGGTTTCGGGGTTTCAAACTAAAGGTCTCTTTGCTTGGGTGGACTTGCTAAATCATGATGCAAAAGGTACAAGACTTAGTCTTTGATTTTTGTGGCTTGTATGGGTTTTTTCATTTCTTTTTCAACGTTCCCTTGTGGTACTTTTTTTATAGCTTTAAGTTATGGCCTTTTCTGTCTCCCATACTAAGGTGAAGAATGTTTTATTTAATTGGTTTAAGGTTAAGTTTTGGTTGTTTATAGTGTAAGGTTGTGTTGACTGTTAAGCTAGTTGTTTGGCTCAGGGTGATCCGACTTGCACGGATTTCTTCACGGTGTAAATGGGACGCTGGGCTATTTAGCTACACTCTGGGTTTATCCAAGTGCACCTTCCGGTACACTTACCTTGTTACGACTTGCCTCCCCTTGTCAGTGCTTTTGTTTTGTGTAGGTTTTATGCATTGTGACTGGGGAGAGTGACGGGCGGTGTGTACGTGCCTCATGGCCGGGTTCAAAAGGACACTCTGTTTCCTTTTTACTACTAAATCCTCCTTCAAGCATTATTTCATACTGCATATTCGTAGTGTTCTGTTGTAGAAAATGTAGCCCATTTCTTCCCATTTCGTTCGCTACACCTCGACCTGACGTTTTGGGTGGTGCCCTTTTTGCTTACTCTTGTTCCTTCACAGGGTAAGCTGGCGACGGTGGTATATAGGCGGGGTTGGCCAGAAATGGTGAGGTTTAACGGGGATTGTCGGTTGTGGAACAGGCTCCTCTAGGGGGGTTTAAGGCACCGTCAGGTCCTTTGGGTTTTAAGCTGGTGCTCGTAGTACCCGGGCGGACACTGTTGTGTGTGTGTGTCTTGGTTTACGGCTGAGCATAGTGGGGTATCTAATCCCAGTTTGTTTCTCAGCTTTCGTGGGGTCGGGTAGATTTGTTAAAGTAACTTTCGTGTTTGGGCTTCGGGCTCCTAGAAGCGTGTGACAGCCAAGGGGCCATTTGACTTTATTTTTGTTTTCCTAACCACCCTTTACGCCGTAGTGCTATCAACTAGGGTTATTCGTTTAACCGCGGTTGCTGGCACGAATTTTACCGGCCCTCTTAACCTCAACTAAGTCAGGTTTTCACCTATGGCTTAATGTTTATCACTGCTGGGTTCCCTTGGGGGTGTGGCATAACTAGGCGTCTTGGGCTAAAGTGTTTGTTCCTGATACCTGCTCCTTGTCCCCGGGTTGGGGGTGAGGGCGTACTCACAGGGCTGCGGAGACTTGCATGTGTAAATTGGGCTAAGGCTGATAGTAAGGCTGGGACCATGCCTTTGTGCGTGCGGGGTTTTTTAGGACCCATCTTAGCATTTTCAGTGCCATGCTTTGTGTTAAGCTACGCTAG